TCGAGAATTTTTTTTGATCCAATCCGTAGGAATCAACAGAAGGGGCAAATCCCTTATGATACACCAGATCCGGCTCGGTTATTGATAGAGTGAATAGATCTGCCATTTCTTGAAATCTCTCTTCTGATTCAAAATCGCGGTGTAACGCGTATCCCCCTTTGTTCCGGTCATGGAATAGATGAAATAAACCCAAAAATGGATTTTTGTTCAAGAATGAAATCTTATTGGAACTGTCCATATCCGGTTCATCCTTCGGAACCATATCACATCCCGGATCTGATGAAATAGGATGAATTGAGACGGTATTTTGTAAATACCTAATTCTCTTGAATATATCAACCATTTCTCTATTTCCCGATCCCCTGGAGGGGACAAAAGAAACACCTTGTTCTTTCTTCAAGAATTTATGATCTCTAGTGGACCTCTCAGTAGGACTCGAACCCAGATGAAGTTCTGACCATCTGTCAGAGAAAAAAGAACGAATTGATGGATTCCCAAGAAATTCTTCGATTTCTCCCGGAAGCAGATAAGGATCCCCAAGAATCGATCTTTCTTTTAGTTGCTGAATCTCTCTTTGATTGATCAATGTGTGATATTCCGAATCCTCATTACTAATGGAATCGAAAGGATCTCTGGATTGATCAGAAGATCCTTTCGAATCCTCATTACTAATGGAATCGAAAGGATCTCTGGATTGATCAGAAGATCCTTTCGAATCCTCATTACTAATGGAATCGAAAGGATCTCTGGATTGATCAGAAGATCCTTTCGATTGGCTAGATTGAATATTTGACGATACATTCCGTACCCCGCGAAAAAACCGATCTTTGTTTGCCAACCACACATTGTCTAACCAAATCCAATTCTCTCTCGATACATTCCTCAAAAAATCCGATTCGTGCTGATTCTTCCCCCAACTAACGAAGAGATCTTGGCGGAATTGCCACATATGAAATTGAGCACAATTTTGCAAAGAAATACCCCACTTGTTTCTCGCGAAGAGATGGGAAACATGCTCAATATCGTTTGATTGAATAATTGCCTCGGATCCTTGTTGTTTGAAGAAACCCTCCACTTCAATTGGTCTTTTTTCCCAAAAAGCAGGCATGAGATAACAAATCAAGTGTTTCACTAAGATTTCGAATAGCTGCCCCGAATTCAAGTTGATTATGTTTCGCTTCTTCCTCGGAGAAAGACGATCAAAGAATTCCCAATCAAGGTCCTTGCGGATCGGATCATCCGTATAGGATACAAAAAGAAACTCCAGATATTTGATATCTTTCTCTTTGAATGAGATCTCAATTCCAGCTACGGGTTCATTAGCTATCTTACAACTAGAATCCCTCTTTTTTCCGATCCGGTTCCTCCACCATCGCGAACCCCAGTGAGATTCAGGCATTCTACACTTTTTAGTTATTGGGAGAACCCAAGTACTCTCTTTCGGATCCATGAAACAACTCTCAGAGATCTTTTTCCCTTTTGGAACATACAGGAGCGAAACAATCAACCTATTGATATTGGAAGACCAAAAAGATTCTTCCAATCTATCATTTCTGGGTCCTATGGAATTCATAGGTATAGGAAGAAGCCCCGTCAAATAGAGATTTTTTCTTTCGAACATATTTCGATTGCTCATACGATATATAAGGACCGCTATTACAAGCAGTACTACACCTTTGATCGTGAAATATCGATTGCTTGTTGAACCCTGCGAATTGTGCGAAAGTAGGATCCGCCAAATTCGGAGGTCAAAGAGTTTCAGAAAACGTTCTTGATGGAAAAAAATGCGAGTGAAGGGTCCCACTGAATCAAATTTTGTCCATGAATCAAAGAGATAGTGAGAATTCTTATTCTTGATCTCTCTCAATATATCTTGCAATTCGAGAATCCAGAATTCGAGTTGAAGTCCTCGTGCTCCTTTTTTGATCGATTCGATCCCCCTGAAAGCTTCTTTTTTGATCAATTCGATCCCCCGGAAAGCTTCTTTTTTGATCGATTCGATCCCCCGGAAATTTTTTTTGTTCATAGATATTGAACCTCCTATTTTATTTTAATATAGAATTGGTGTGATTTTATTTCACTAAAATGTCAATTGGAATTTGTTTATTTACGATAATTGATTCCTGTTACGATAATTGATTCCTGTTACGATAATAGATTCCTGTTACAATAATTGATTCCTGTTACGATAATTGATTCCTGTTACGATAATTGATTCCCGTTACTCTCCATAATTGACCCCCCGTTACGATAATTGATTCCCGTTAAGCATCCTGAGAATTCTTGATCCCTCTCAATATCTCTCTCAAGTCGAAGATCCAGGATTGGAATTGATGTCCTTTCATGGATTTGACTTTTCCTAAAGATTTGATTTTAATTAGAATTGGGTTATTTACTTTACGATAATCCCTGTTAAGCATCCATGGCTGAATGGTTAAAGCGCCCAACTCATAATTGGCAAATCCGCAGGTTCGATTCCTGCTGGATGCACGCCAACGGGAACGTTCAATAAGTCTATTGGAGTTGGCTCTGTATCAATGGAATCTCGCCATTGATACGTACCGAATGGGTATGGTATATTCATACTATAACGTATGAAGAGTAAGAACTAGAATTATTATCGATCCTGGAACTAATAGGGAAGAAAGTGGATTTATGGATGGAATCAAATATGAAGTCTTTACATGACAAATGGGTTTATATATATATTATATATATAAAATATAAACATAAAACACACTTGGTATATTCATACTCTAACAAATGAAGACATATATAACAAAAGGGTATGGTATATTCATACTATAACGTATGATATGGTATATTCATACTATAACGTATGAAGAGTAAGAACTAGAATTCTTATCGATCCTGGAACTAATAGGGAAGAAAACGGATTTATGGATGGAATCAAATATGAAGTCTTTACAGGCAAAAGTATTCGGTTATTGGAGAACAATCAATATACTTCTAATGTCGAATCAGGATCAACTAGGACAGAAATAAAGCACTGGATCGAACTCTTCTTTGGTGTCAAGGTAATAGCTATGAATAGTCATCGACTCCCGGGAAAGGGTGGAAGAAGGGGAAGGGGACCTATTATGGGACATACAATGCATTACAGACGTATGATCATTACGCTTCAACCGGGTTATTCTATTCTAACTCTTATACAGAAAAGAACTTAAATCAAAATACTTAATAACACGGCGATACATTTATACAAAACTTTTACCCCGAGCACACGCAATGGAGCCGTAGACAGTCAAGTGAAATCCAACCCACGAAAGAATTTGATCTATGGACAGCATCATTGTGGTAAAGGTCGTAATGCCAGAGGAATCATTACCGCAGGGCATAGAGGGGGAGGTCATAAGCGTCTATACCGTAAAATCGATTTTCGACGGAATGAAAAAGACATATCTGGTAGAATCGTAACCATAGAATACGACCCTAATCGAAATGCATACATTTGTCTCATACACTATGGGGATGGTGAGAAGAGATATATTTTACATCCCAGAGGGGCTATAATTGGAGATACCATTGTTTCTGGTACAAAGGTTCCTATATCAATGGGAAATGCCCTACCTTTGAGTGCGATTTGAACTATTGATTTACGTAATTGGAAGTAACCAATTAGGTTTACGACGAAACCTAGAAATCGATCACTGATCCAATTTGAGTACCTCTACGGGATAGACCTCAACGGAAAACTGAAGAGTAACGGCAGCAAGTGATTGAGTTCAGTAGTTCCTCATATAAAATTATTGACTCTAGAGATATGGTAATATGGAGAAGACAAAATTGTTTGAAGCACGGACAGAACCGGAAGCACCTCTTCCCTTGTTTCAAAGAGAGGAGGACGGGTTATTCACATTTCATTTGATGGTCAGAGGCGAATTGAAAGCTAAGCAGTGGTCATTCGAAAGATCCCCCGGGGAAAAATAGAGATGTCTCCTACGTTACCCGTAATATGTGGAAGTATCGACGTAATTTCATAGAGTCATTCGGTCTGAATGCTACATGAAGAACATAAGCCAGATGACGGAACGAGGAGACCTAGGATGTATAAGATCATAACATGAGTGATTCGGCAGATTTGGATTCCTATATATCCACTCATGTGGTACTTCATCATACGATACGATTCATATAAGATCCATCTGTCTAGATATCATCATAGACATCCAGAAAGCCGTATGCTTTGGAAGAAGCTTGTACGGTTTGGGAAGGGGTTTTTATTGATCAAAAAGAAGAATCTACTTCAACCGATATGCCCTTAGGCACGGCCATACATAATATAGAAATCACACTTGGAAAGGGTGGACAATTAGCTAGAGCAGCAGGTGCTGTAGCGAAACTGATTGCAAAAGAGGGTAAATCGGCCACGTTAAGATTACCATCTGGGGAGGTCCGTTTGATATCCCAAAACTGCTCAGCAACAGTCGGACAAGTGGGCAATGTTGGGGCGAACCAGAAAAGTTTGGGTAGAGCTGGATCTAAGTGTTGGCTAGGTAAGCGTCCTGTAGTCAGAGGAGTGGTTATGAACCCCGTAGACCACCCCCATGGGGGTGGTGAGGGGAGGTCCCCGATTGGTAGAAAAAAACCCACAACTCCTTGGGGCTATCCTGCGCTTGGAAGAAGAAGTAGGAAAAGGAATAAATATAGTGATAGTTTGATTCTTCGTCGCCGTAAATAGGAATAGGAACATGGAAAATCCAATAGAATAGGTTTCTTCGTTTTGACAAAAGAAAAAGGGAGGAACCCACAACCGTGACGCGCTTATCCCAAAAAAATCCCTTTGTAGCTAATCGTTTATTGACAAAAATTGAGAAACTAAACATGAAGGAAAAAAAAAAGATAATATTAACTTGGTCCCGGGCATCTACCATTATACCCACAATGATCGGACATACAATTGCTATCCATAATGGAAAAGAACATTTACCTATTTATATAACAGGTAGTATGGTCGGTCACAAATTGGGAGAATTCGCGCCTACTCTGACTTTCAACGGACACCCGAAAAAGGATAATAAATCTCGCCGTAATAAAGTGAAGTAAGCGCTCATCATTCATTGGTGAGAGGTGAACCTTAATGTCAAAGTGGAGAAAGTGGAAGAGGGTTTTGCAAAAGATGAAGACGAAGAAGACCTTAATTACACAAGCAAAGGCTGTAGCTCAAAATATATGTATGTCTGCTCACAAAGCACGAAGAGTCGTTGATCAGATCCGCGGGCGTCCTTACGAAGAAACACTTATGCTACTTGAACTCATGCCTTATCGAGCATCTTATCCCATTTTGAAATTGGTTTATTCTGCAGCAGCAAATGCTAGTCACAATAAAAGTTTCAACGAAGCTGATTCAGTCATTAGTAAAGCCGAAGTCAATGGGGGTACTATCATGAAAAGGCTCAAACCTCGGGCTCGAGGACAGAGTTATCCGATAAAAAGACCCACCTGTCATATAACTATTGTAGTGAGGGATCGCTCTAAAAAGAAACCAGATAAGATATCTATTTAGGAACAAACGACGTATGGAAAGATCTTATAATAGAGAGATATTTAGAGAAAGGGAGGAAGAGAGAACAAAAATATGGGTCAAAAAATAAATCCACTTGGTTTACGACTTGGGGAAACCCAAAGGCATCACTCCCTTTGGTTCGCACAATCAAAAAGTTATTCCTTGGGTCTCCAGGAAGATGAAAAAATACGGAATTGTATCAAGAAGTATGTACAAAAAAATAGGAAAATATCCTCGGTTTTTGTTGGAATTGCACATATAGAAATTCAAAAAGAAACTGATCTGATTACGGTCATCATCCATGTTGGAGACCCAAAAAAATTATTTAAAGAGAATCGAACGCAAGAAATCAAAAAATTAAAGATCAATGTACAAAAAGAAAAAGGGTTAAATTTTGTGAACCGGAAACTTAACATTGCTATCAGAAAAGTTACAAAACCTTATAGACAACCTAATTTTCTTGCAGAATATATAGCTCTACAATTAAAGAATAGAGTTCCCTTTCGAAGGGCAATGAAAAAAGCTATTGAATTATCTAAACAAGCAAATACAAAAGGAATTCAAGTGCAACTAGCAGGGCGTATTGGCGGAAAAGAAATTGCACGCGTCGAATGGATCAGAGAAGGTAGGGTCCCCCTACAAACCATTCGAGCTAAAATTGATCATTGTTCCTCTACAGTTCGAACTATCTATGGAGTATTAGGAATCAAAATTTGGATATTTGTAGGCGAGCAATGATGGGACTTTCCTTGCCATTCTATCCAGTGATAAAACAAAAACTGACAAATTATTCTTTTTACCTTCAATGAAAAATTCTCAATTCTAATTCTATAGGGCTGAATAAAAAATTCGATTGAACTTTTGGTAGAATTGCTATGCTTAGTGTGTGACTCGTTGGTTTTTCTTTAGGGTTGGGAATCCAAAAAATGGACTGGACCCTAACTAATAACTATAGAACTTATAACCAGCTCATAGTTTTGTATTATCGATATCCAAAGAACCAGTTACTATATGATGTGCCAATCATATAGTTGTAGCAACTGAAATCTTTATTTCATAAACGAAAAATCTCATTCATTATGGGTTGTGAGGTGAAAATAGAGGGATATGGGTAAATGGAAGGATGAGAGAAAGAGAGAAGTCGAATCCAAACGGTATAAAATTCCAATATGTATGGTCTATTATAAATCATCTCATACTCATAAAAGTAAAAGGCAGTGTGATAAAGCATCAATACGGATTCTTCCCTAATTTTTCAATTCATAGAAAAAAATACAAATAATAAAGAGCTTCGAGTCAATAGAGACTGGGGAAATTGACTTGGGAACAAATTGGAATTGGGGAGCTCCATTGCAAAGTTCAGGCCTAGCCATTAATGGAGAAGCTATGGGAACGACGGAACCTGTGACTCCACGAGATTCTATTGAAAACGGAATCCCGATGATTCATTGGGCGGGATGGCGGAACCAACCGGGAATCCGTTGATTTATTACGAGAGGCAATGGGTTAACCCTACAAATGAAGCAAATATGAAAAGAGTAAATATTCGCCCGCGAAACCTTATTGAATTACAATTTATTAGCCGATTCGGTAAGGGTCAAGGATTCGTTAAAAAAAAAAAAAGAAAGGCATTATTATTTCTATCTGGATAGAGAAATATAGAAACCTTTCTATATCCGTATACATAAAATACACAAGATATACAGATTCCTGCGTAACAGATTCAATATCAATAAATCCCACGATTTAATGTATTTTTCAAAAAAGACACGCGTATCTGTAATATTGTTGAATCGTTTTATTCGCGAGGAGCTGGATGAGAAGAAACTCTCATGTCCGGTTCTGCAGTAGAGATGGGATTGAGAAACAACCATCAACTATACCCCAAAAAGAACCAGATTCCGCAAACAACACAGAGGAAGAATGAAGGGAATATCTTATCGAGGCAATCATATCTGTTTCGGGAAATATGCTCTTCAGGCACTTGAACCCGCTTGGATCACATCTAGACAAATAGAAGCAGGGAGACGAGCAATGACACGATATGCGCGCCGGGGTGGAAAAATATGGGTACGCGTTTTTCCCGATAAACCCGTGACAGTAAAACCTATGGAAACGCGTATGGGTTCGGGGAAAGGACAACCCCAATACTGGGTATCCGTTGTTAAACCGGGGCGAATACTTTATGAAATGGGTGGAGTATCCGAAACGGTAGCCAGAGCAGCTATTGAAATAGCCGCATACAAAATGCCTATACGAACGCAATTCATTATTGCGAGATAGGGATGCGGAACCAGATATTTGCGATGAAAAAGACAATCGCAGATTTCGATTTCTTTATTTCTATTTTTGGACAGATAATATTTCTTCCTTTTTTCCTTCGACCTTGGCATTGAAAGAAGAGATTCAAAAAAAGTGATATGATTCAACCTCAGACCCATTTGAATGTAGCGGACAACAGCGGGGCTCAAGAATTGATGTGTATTCGAATCATAGGAGCTAGTAATCAACGATATGCTCATATCGGTGACGTTATTGTTGCTGTTATCAAAGAGGCAGTGCCCCATATGTCTCTCGAAAGATCAGAAGTGATCAGAGCTGTAATTGTACGTACTCGTAAAGAACTCCGACGTGACGACGGTATCATAATACGATATGATGACAACGCAGCAGTTGTCATTAATAAAGAAGGAAATCCAAAAGGAACTCGAGTTTTTGGAGCAATTGCTCAAGAATTGAGACAATTGAATTTTACTAAAATAGTCTCATTAGCTCCTGAAGTATTCTAAATACTAGTTCGATCGTGTTTCAGGCATGTGCTTTTAATATTTCGTAAATAAATACAGAACATGTTGATTATATCAAAATTAGGAGGCACCAATAATTCTAGTTCGACATGAGTAGGGACACTATTGCCGATATATTAACATTTCTAAGAAATGCCGACATGGATAAAAAAGGAACGGCTCGAATAGCATCCACGAAGATCGCCGAAAGCATTGTGAAAATACTTCTACGAGAGGGTTTTCTTGAAAACGTTAGAAAACATCGGGAAAACAACAAATCTTTCTTGGTTTCAACCCTGCGACATAGAAGAAATAAGAAAGGAACATATAGAAAGATTTTCAAGCGTATCAGCCGACCCGGTCTACGGATCTATTCTAACTATCAACAAATTCCGAGAATTTTCGGTGGAATGGGAATTGTAATTCTTTCGACTTCTCGAGGTATAATGACAGATCGAGAAGCTAGACTGGAAGGAATTGGGGGGGAGGTTTTGTGCTATATATGGTGATCTTTCTGATATCCGACCGAATAGGATCCGTAAATTCGTCTATTTATGAAAAAAAAGAGAGGAAAGAAAGGGCGTTTGGTATCATCCGGTGCTTGACGCCTTTTCAATTTCTCGATTATTTCATTATTATCGATTATTTAATTAAGAAAATATTGAATGAATTTATCCCTCGAATCAAAAAAGGAGGTGGGCCGAAATGACAGAAAAGGATGAAAGAGAAAAAAAAAGGATTTATGAAGGTTTAGTTACTGAATCGCTTCGGGGCGGTATGTTTCGAATTCGTTTAGATAATGAAGAGGAAGATATGATTATCGGTTATATTTCGGGGAAGATTCGACGAGGTTTTATACGAATACTACCCGGAGATAGAGTTCGAGTCGAGGTCGGCCCCTATGATTCAAAGAGGGGACGTATAACCTACCGATTACCAAAAAAAGATAAAGAGAAAGATAAAAAAGAGGGTGGTAAAAAAGAGAAAGATAAAGAAGATAAATAACAGTTGACAATTAGGTGTGGTTGGCCTTTTATTTAAAACATTCCCACGTGGAATGTGGGAATCCAATTCGAGGCTCAAAATTGCAAGAGACACTTATTTTTTTACAAGGAGTACATTCGGAATTAAGGCAAGGAAAAGGAATAAAGAAGATGAAAATAAGGGCCTCTGTTCGTAAAATTTGTGAAAAATGCCGGCTTCTCCGCAGGAAGAAACGAATTGTAGTAATTTGTATCAATCCGAAACATAAACAGAAACAAAGGTAGGCTCTGTAACTATAAAAATAAAAGGGGATTTTTCTAAAGGAGTGGCGGACAAATAAAAGATCTGTTTTGATATGAAATGGATATATCCGTATCTTTGACTCATATTTATGTTTATGAGATGAGAAAATCTTCAAAAGGCAAACAAATTAGACCGAGATATGGTTATTTTGGTTCGCGCAGGAGGGGGCGAGGGCGTATTGGTTCGCGTAAGAGCGGACGTAGAATACCCAAAGGAATTATTCATATTCAAGCTGGGTTCAACAATACTATTATAACCGTTACAGACGCCCTGGGTCAGGTGGTTTCTTGGTCCTCCGCCGGTACTTGTCGATTCCGAGGACCGAGAAAAGGGACGCCATTTGCTGCCCAAATCGCAGCAGGAGATGCTATTCATATAGCCGCGGATCGGGGTCTGAAAC